CAATTAAACTCGGCCCAATCTTTTACTAAAAGGATTGAGCCGAACCCAACGATTCTATTGTAGATGTTTTGGATAGCTACATATTTATCTAGATATCCAAGATCTTAAATACAAAATATAAGACCAAACGCAACTCTTTCTATTATTGCGTTGGATCCACAATTAATCCCAGGGGCTCTTAGGGTTGGTGTATTCTTTTCTATTCCGCAGTTTCGTCCCAAGTATCACAACTTCTTCTACCCATCCTGTATATTGTCCTTTCGTTCCGTGTTGGAATAGAAACTTATTCTATTAGTAGACGAGATTTTACGAAAAAAGTTCATTTATCGGAGAGAACAAATATTTCTTTTTTTCGATACGAATTTTACACAATACGAGAGCCGCCGCTATTTCGAATTGAAAAGGGTCGTATATAGCGAAGTGATACTCCGGGGTCTCACAAAAAAGAATGATTTCTTTCAATTGACTATTCATCTATTGTATTTTCATGTAAATAGGGACAAGAGAGCTCTATGAAAAAATGGTGGTTCAATTCGATGTTATCTAAGGGTAAGGGGGAATTAGAATACAGGTGTTGGTTAAGTAAATCAATGGAGAGCCCTGGTCCTATTAAAAATCCCAGTGTAAGCGAGGAACTGATTCGAAATGATAAGAATAAAAACATTCATAGTTCGAGCGATAGTGACAGTTCAAGTTACAGCAAATTAGCTGGTGTCAGGGACATTCATAATTTCATCTCGGATGACACTTTTTTTGTTAAGGATAGTAATAGAGACAGTTATTCCATCTATTTTGATATTGAAAATCAAATTTTGGAACTAGACAATGCTCATTCTTTTCTGAGTGAACTAGAAAGTTCTTTTTATAGCTTTCGTAATTATAGTTCTAGGAATAATGGATCTAAAAGCGCTGATCCGGATTCCGATCGTTACATGTATGATACTAAATCGAGTTGGAATAATCACATTCATAATTGCCTTGACTCTTATCTTCATTCTCAAATCTGTATTGATAGTCACGTTTTAAGTAGTAGTGACAATTATAGTGCCAGTTACATTTATAATTTCATTTGTAGTGAAAGTGAGAGTTCCAATATACAAAGTAGCACGAATGGTAGTGATTTAACTATAAGCGAAAGTTCTAATGAAAGCGAAAGTTCTAATGAAAGCGATGTAACTCAAAAATACAGGCATTTATGGGTTCAATGCGAAAATTGTTATGGATTAAATTATAAGAAATTTCTTAAATCAAAAATGTATCTTTGTGAACAATGCGGATATCATTTGAAAATGATTAGCTCAGATAGAATCGACCTTTTGGTTGATCCAGGTACTTGGGATCCGATGGATGACGACATGGTCTCTATAGATCCCATTGAATTTGATTCAGAAGAGGAACCTTATAAAAATCGTATTGATTCTTATCAAAGCAAGACAGGATTAACGGAGGCTGTTCAAACAGGTACAGGGCAACTAAACGGGATTCCCATCGCAATTGGGGTTATGGATTTTCAGTTTATGGGGGGTAGTATGGGATCCGTAGTAGGCGAGAAAATAACCCGTTTGATCGAGTATGCTGCCAATAAATTTTTACCTCTTCTTCTAGTGTGTGCTTCTGGGGGAGCACGCATGCAAGAAGGAAGTTTGAGCTTGATGCAAATGGCTAAAATATCTTCTGCTTTATATGATTATCAATCAAATAAAAAGTTATTCTATGTATCAATTCTTACATCCCCTACTACGGGTGGAGTGACAGCTAGTTTTGGTATGTTGGGGGATATCATTATTGCTGAACCTAATGCCTATATTGCATTTGCAGGTAAAAGAGTAATTGAACAAACATTGAATAAGACAGTACCTGAAGGTTCACAAGAGGCTGAATATTTATTCGATAAGGGCTTATTCGATCCAATCGTACCACGTAATCCTTTAAAAGGTGTTCTGAGCGAGTTATTTCTGTTCCACGGCCGTTTTCCTTTGAATCAAAATTAACTCCAGCAGAGTTCTTAAGTGAACTTTTTTTTGTGGCGAACAATTAGTTAGTTAGTTTATCCGAATCAAAATAAAATCAAATCCGAAGAATGGATTTTTCTTTGGTGACATAAAATTTCATTGTAGAAAGAATCGTGCGGATAATTATTTTACCGATATGACGGATTAGTAATCAGTAAACCTCTCTCAATAAAACAACATAAAAAAGCATTCTTCCTTAGAATTAATTAGAATTAATTAGGGGCCGGGCAAATAAAATGAATTTCATGTTCCCCTCTTGCGTATGTATCTAATTCAAATAGAGAAAATCGAAACTCTTGCGTCTTTCTATATCTCCTAACAAGGACTATTTTCCTAGGAATCTCTGCTGTTGGATCGGATTCTAACGAATCCCTAGGGAATTTGTAAGAAATTCTTTTCTTTTTTAATATCGAATTTTGTATTAAAAAAATTCGATATTAAAAAAGAAATCCGAAGCTAAAAACAACAGAAGAATAAAAATAAGTAATAATAATAACGCAAATGGATTATCATACATATATTTCATGTAGAAAGATGCATAGGCCCGTTTATTTAGTTCTACATTCCTTGCGCTTAGTATATATACTCATTTAGTATACTTAGTATACTTATATACAATTATATAAGTATACTTAATATACATTTATATACGAATTAGAATATGATAATAATTAGAATATGAATTCTAATTATTATAGGATATCCTTATACCAATAACAGGTACAAATATTAAATCGAGGTACCCTTTCTATGACAATTCTCAACAGCTTTCCCTCTATTTTTGTGCCTTTAGTGGGCCTAGTATTTCCGGCAATGGCAATGGCTTCGTTATTTCTTTATCTTGAAAAAAATAAGATTTTGTAAATCCGATCGGATCAAGGTCAAATCTCGTCTAGTTTTTTTCAAGACTTAGCGATGACGGATATCCATTTAGTAGAATAGTGTATAAGACTAAGAGGCGGCTTTCCCCGAACATAAACGAAGAGCTCTTATGCATGTGTAAACATGTGTAAACATGATATATAGGTACATAAATTCTATCTATTTTGAACAAGAGGCTGTGATCCGAACTCATGTCTGCAATGAAAGTCAATGGTACCAATCTACAGGGACTTATATGAAGGGGATACTCTTATTTTATTCTACCTCACCAATTCGATGAATTATTGCTAAGAGCTCACGTCCAAATAGTACTAGTTGATGAGAGTTACTTCGGAAATACAAAAAGTAAACTAAAATGGATTTTGTTTTGGTTATTTCCCCAATTCCAATAAAATGCAACTGGAGCTAGTATGTATGAGTTGGCGATCAGAATATATATGGGTAGAATTTATAGCGGGCTCTCGCAAACCAGGCAATTTCTTCTGGGCCTTTATCCTTTTTTTAGGCTCATTAGGATTCTTAGTGGTTGGAATTTCTAGTTATCTTGATAGGAATTTGCTATCTTTATTGCCGTCGCAGCAAATAAATTTTTTTCCACAAGGGATCGTGATGTCTTTCTACGGGATCGCGGGTCTCTTTATTAGTTCCTATTTGTGGTGCACAATTATATGGAATGTAGGTAGCGGTTATGATCGATTTGATACAAAAGAGGGAATAGTGTGTATTTTTCGTTGGGGATTTCCTGGAAAAAATCGCCGCATCTTTCTACGATTCCTTATGAAAGATATTCAGTCCATCAGAATAGAAGTTAAAGAGGGTATTTATGCTCGTCGTGTCCTTTATATAGAAAGCAGAGGCTTGGGGGCCATTCCCTTGAATCGTACTGATGAGAATTTGACTCCGCGAGAAATTGAGCAAAAGGCTGCGGAATTGGCCTATTTCTTGCGTGTACCAATTGAAGGATTTTGAAAAATGAACTGAAGAATAAACGCTTTCTTAGCAGGAGGAAACCCCCACGAATCCATTTTTATATAGCAAAACGGACTTGATTGAAGTTTCTTCCGAACGACCTGTTGGACCAAAGCAAACGTGTACGGAACAGCCATAATCGAAAACGAAACCCTTTTCTTTTATACTTTCTTTTGTCTTTACTACTGACCAAAGAATTGGATCTCGTAAAATGAGGACTTTTCCGTCTTTTTTTTTTTCACTCATTTTTGATCATCACAATATTCTTCAGAAAATTCTCTCAAATATTCCTTGGACTATGCTCGGGGACGGGGCTGGGGAGCCCGCTAATTTTTTTTTTTCGAAATATTCGAAAGTTTCATTTTTAATAGAAGGTAAGTTCTTTCATTTCGAAATGCGACTAATATTCATTTTTTGAATTTGAATCTTTCGGGCATTCATCGAAGGGGGGAATCACTTCGAATATTTGATCAATTGAGATATCCGGAAACCCTATTTTTTTATTATTTCTTGCTTCAAATTCAAATTTGAATTTGAAGCGAGAATTCGCGGTGGATTCTTCTTCGATTTCTGTAGGTTTGCTACACTCGGTTCAAGGACTAACCGCCGAATCCCAACTAAAAAAAAAAGACTCGATTTATAGGTATAGGCGCGATACCTTGGAATCGAACTCATGCTTGATAGAAATATTCGACGCATAGAATCAACAAATGAGGTGGGTTCATTAACAATTCACAGATGAAAAAATGACAAAAAAGAACGCATCCATTCCCCTTAGATATCTTTCATCTATAGTATTTGTAGTATTTTTGCCCTGGTGGATCCCTCTCTCATTTAATAAAAGTCTGGAATCCTGGGTTACTAATTGGTGGAATACTAGTCAATCCGAAACCTTTTTGAATGATATTCAAGAAAAGGCTATTCTAGAAAAATTCATAGAATTAGAGGAATTATTTCTCTTGGACGAAATGATAAAGGAATTTCCGGAAAGACGTCTAGAAAAGCTTCGTATAGGGCTCCAGAAAGAAACAATCCAATTAATCAAGATGCACGATGAGGATCATATCCATACGATTTTTCACTTCTCGACAAATACAATCTGCTTCGTTATTCTAAGTGGTTATTCTATTTTGTGTA